GTACTGGATGTCATTTTTCCACCGGGCAAAATGCCTAATATTTATAATGCTTTGGTAATTAAGGGGCGAGATACTGTCGGTCAACAAATTAATGTAACTTGTGAAGTACAACAATTATTAGGAAATAATCGAGTGAGAGCTGTAGCTATGAGTGCTACAGATGGTCTGATGAGAGGAATGAAAGTGATTAACACGGAAGCTCCTCTAAGTGTTCCAGTCGGGGGAGCTACTCTCGGACGAATTTTCAACGTTCTTGGAGAGCCCGTTGATAATTTAGGTTCTGTCGATACTCGCACAACATCTCCTATTCATAGATCTGCACCCGCCTTCATACAGTTAGATACGAAATTATCAATCTTTGAAACCGGGATTAAAGTGGTGGATCTTTTAGCCCCCTATCGCCGTGGAGGAAAAATAGGACTATTTGGGGGAGCTGGAGTGGGTAAAACAGTACTCATCATGGAATTGATCAACAACATTGCCAAAGCTCACGGAGGCGTATCCGTATTTGGTGGAGTAGGTGAACGTACTCGTGAAGGAAATGATCTTTACATGGAAATGAAAGAATCCGGGGTGATTAATGAAAAAAATATTGCAGAATCCAAAGTGGCTCTAGTCTATGGTCAAATGAATGAACCGCCAGGAGCTCGTATGAGAGTTGGCTTGACTGCCCTAACCATGGCGGAATATTTCCGGGATGTTAATGAGCAAGACGTACTTCTATTCATCGACAATATATTTCGTTTCGTTCAAGCAGGGTCCGAAGTCTCTGCCTTATTAGGCAGAATGCCTTCTGCAGTGGGTTATCAACCTACCCTTAGTACGGAAATGGGTTCTTTGCAAGAAAGAATTACTTCTACCAAAGAAGGATCTATAACATCGATCCAAGCAGTTTATGTACCTGCGGATGATTTGACCGACCCTGCTCCTGCCACGACATTTGCACATTTAGATGCTACTACAGTATTATCGAGAGGATTAGCTGCCAAAGGTATTTATCCAGCAGTAGATCCCTTGGATTCAACATCAACTATGTTACAACCTCGGATCGTTGGCGAGGAACATTATGAAACTGCGCAAAGGGTTAAGCAAACTTCACAACGTTATAAAGAACTTCAGGACATTATAGCTATCCTTGGGTTGGACGAATTATCCGAAGAAGATCGTTTAACTGTAGCAAGAGCACGAAAGATTGAGCGTTTCTTATCACAACCCTTCTTTGTGGCAGAAGTCTTTACTGGTTCTCCAGGGAAATATGTTGGTCTCGCAGAAACAATTCGGGGGTTTCAATTCATCCTTTCCGGAGAATTAGACGGTCTTCCCGAGCAGGCCTTTTATTTGGTGGGTAACATCGATGAAGCTACCGCGAAAGCTATGAACTTAGAAGAGGAGAGCAAATTGAAGAAATGACCTTAAATCTTTGTGTACTGACTCCTAATCGAATGATTTGGGATTCCGAAGTGAAAGAGATTATTTTATCTACTAATAGTGGACAAATTGGCGTATTACCAAACCATGCCCCCATTGCCACGGCTGTAGATATAGGTCTTTTGAGAATACGACTAAACGACCGATGGGTAACGGTGGCTCTTATGGGCGGTTTCGCTAGAATAAGTAATAATGAGATCACCATTTTAGGAAATAGTGCGGAAATTAGTACTGACATTGATCCACAAGAAGCTCAACAAACTCTTGAAATAGCTGAAGCTAACTTGAGTAGAGCTGAGGGTAAGAGACAAGCAATTGAGTCAAATCTAGCTCTCAGACGAGCTAGGACACGAGTAGAAGCTGTCAAAGTGATTTCCTATTAGTAGTCATCAATCAAAATCAAAAGAGTTCTTTATTATACACTACACACTACATTTGGATTCCACAATTTGAACACAATGAAGTCTAATCTGATTAATCTGATGATAGAACGAAAAAATAGGATGGGTAGAAAAACTTATTAGATACCAAGGAATCCGGTATCTAATAAGTTCTACCTACTATTGGATTTGAACCAATGACTCCCGCCGTATGAAAGCAATACTCTAACCACTGGGTTAAGTAGGCCATTTATCACCACAAAAAGGGTCTCCATCACTTCGATGGATTATAGGTAAAATATGTTTTCTAAGCAATATCAATCTTTTACCAGTAAACGTAAACGGATCAGAGAGTTATCATGTGGGATTATGGGATACCCTTCTTGACAAGAAATTGTCTCTATGTTAAAATAGTTATGCCAAGGGCTATAGCTCAGTTAGGTAGAGCACCTCGTTTACACGTGCGCCAATGCTTTTCAAGGGAGCCTATTATGCAATGACCATAATTCATCTTTTTGAGAAGTCGATGTCTTACTCCGTAGATTCGAGAGAACAAGAGAAAAATAGCCTGACAAATATTTGGTTTGATCCGATTCAGGTGCGAATTCCGGTGCCAAATCAAATAGAACCTGCCATTGTAAGGTAAATGCCCAGTCCATTCAATGCCAGGTATAATGAGTATAAGGATCTCAAAAGAACCTCTTTTCGTCCTATGAGCTTTGAGGTGTATGAAGTCTCATATTGGACTCTTGCAGCGGAGCGATAGAGACTGCATTTCACTTAGGTTGATCTAGGCCGAAGGCAGACCTAAATCAAGGTCACCCTTCTTTGAAACACTTTGGTATTGCTCCTATATCAGGATACAAATAATGAATCAGAGCACATGGAGCCATCTCATTATCTTCTTATCTTTCTGTAAAGAAAAATATGGTGAACTAACTGATCTTTACATCAGTTGATGAAAGAGCCCAATGCAACAAAATGCATGTTGGGTCTTTGAAACAGTTTGAATCATTTCGATAATAATAAGTTTTATCTGTTTTACCGAGAAGGTCTACGGTTCGAGTCCGTATAGCCCTAATACATTCCTTTTTTGTTTTGTATAGAAATTTTATTTGAGTAGTAGTAGGAACAAGAAAAGAAACACAATAATTCATTTCAACGGACCCAATTGGTATTTGTCAAATCTCGGATCAAATACCCATCTCTCTTCATCCACTTTCATGAATGAATTACATATAATATTTTTCCTCTTTTCCTGCCCATGATAAAAGAATTAGTGATACACTTTTTTTTCTAATGAAAATCATGACATAATCCTGTCTGAAGACTTCAACCTGACCCAAGCAAATCCAATCCTAAGTCGCTCCCTCTTTAGTAAGATTATATGAGCAAATGCCTGAACCAAAATATGTCATTGCTATGGGAGCCTGTACTATTACAGGAGGGATGTTCAGTACTGATTCTTATAGTACTGTTCGCGGAGTCGATAAGCTAATTCCTGTGGATGTCTATTTGCCGGGCTGTCCGCCTAAGCCAGAGGCAATTCTAGATGCTATAACAAAACTTCGTAAGAAGATATCCCGAAAAATCTTTGAAGATAGAACTTTGTATCAACATGAGAATCGATGTTTTACTACTAATCACAAGTTTTACCTTCGACGCAGTACTCATACTGGAAATTACGATCAAGGATTACTCTATAAATCACCATCTACTTCAGAGATGCCTTTTGGATTTGAAAAAGATTGCAAATCCAAAAGGTCAGTATCTTCCTACGAATTAGTGAATCAGGCAGGGTTCCTTTGTGCAGAATAAGAAACAGCGGGTTAATCTTTAACAATTTCATTGTCAATGTGAAATATTCATACAAATAAAAATTTGGGAGAGATGAAGAAGATGCAGGTTCATTTATCTGATTGGCTAGTCAAGCATGAGCTAATTCATAGATCTTTAGGCTTTGATTGCCGAGGAATAGAGACTTTACAAATAAAAACCGAGGATTGGGACTCCATTGCTGTCATTTCATATGTATATGGTTACAATTATTTACGCTCCCAGTGTGCCTATGATGTAGCACCAGGCGGATTTTTAGCTAGTGTGTATCACCTTACGAAAATACGGTATGGTATAGATAAACCAGAAGAGGTATGCATAAAAGTCTTTGCTCCCAGGAGTAATCCTCAAACCCCGTCAGTTTTCTGGATTTGGAGAAGTGCTGATTTTCAGGAACGGGAATCTTATGATATGTTGGGAATTTCTTATGAGAATCATCCTCGCCTAAAACGTATCTTGATGCCTGAAAGTTGGATAGGCTGGACCTTACGTAAAGACTATATTACGCCCAATTTTTATGAAATTCAAGATGCTCATTGAATGATAAGAAACCCCTTTTTTACTTATATGAAACGACTCCATATTTCATTTCAATCAATGAGCATCTTGACATTCCCTTCTAGATGAAACAGAGTAACTGGACTTTAATTCGTATTGTGGATGGGCTAAAATAAAAAAGAAAAAAAAAAGGCTTTCATTGCTCCAATTGGGAAGATATCATATACATTTCGTATGAACAGAAACAATAAATAGGATGACTCAAAATAGTTCTGCACCATGAACTTTGTACCGCGCACATAACTTAGTGGGAACCCCAGAAAGTAACTTGAACAAGAGTGACAAAAAAATAGGAAATATGAAAGAAAAGACAGAAGAAACGAAATTAAAAAATGCAAAAGGAAAAGAATTTTATTTGTACTGTCTCTGAAATACATCCTTTCTATTCCTATCCTTCCACTCTTTGATTGAATCCTTTTAGCTAATTTTTTTTTAGCTATTTCTTAGATTTGAGATATATATGAAATTTGAACATCCTTTTGAAATAAGATTGGAATAAGAAAAGTATGAATAGAGAGGAAAAAAAGAAAAATGAAAAAGAAAGTAAAGAATATCTATCCCGATACGTCTCAATCTCAATGAATTTCATTCTTTTGTATGAAGTATGAATATCGATCCGATACATTATTTACGTGTCAGGAACCAGATTTGAACTGGTGACACGAGGATTTTCAGTCCTCTGCTCTACCAACTGAGCTATCCCGACCATTTCCCGTGCATCATCCTAGCAAAGTACTTGTATCTATGTCAATGAAAAGAACTAAAAAAGTCTTAACAAATTGGACCTAGCCCCTGAATTTCTTAGGTCTTCAAAAAGAAGACTTTCTTTGTAATAATGATATGGACTGTGAATGATTCAATAACGGAGATTCCTTGAACATATATGTTCATTTGTACAGGTATCGTACTATACAAATGAAATTTGATTGGAAGAAGATACGAGGATTTCTATTTGGATCCATTTGTGAAAGAACAGAGTGAATGAAATGAGAAAGATATTTAATTTTGTTTGAACTGAACCTCTGATGAAAAAGAGGATGAGGATAAATAAAGAGTGAGGAAGTAAAATGGGCTTTTTCTTGGGGATAGAGGGACTTGAACCCTCACGATTTTCAAATTCGACGGATTTTCCTCTTACTATAAATTTCATTGTTGTCGGTATTGACATGTAAAATGGGACTCTCTCTTTATTCTCGTCCGATTAATCTTCAAAAGATCTATCAAACTATGGAATGAATCATTTGATCACTGAATATTTGAATTCGATTCTTTTTTCAACTTCAATTGGAATTGATTCACAATAATTATTCAATTTTTCATAGATTTTTTGATCTCTATCATTCTAATTCATAGTAATTAATATAGATATAGAAATAGAGGGTTTCTATAGATCCCTATAAAGAATATAGAAAGAATATATAAATATTCTTTAATAGTAGACTTTAATAGTAGACTTTAATAGTAGACTTTAATAGTAGATATAGTAGAATAATAGAATGAATAAATATATAGATTATGAATCTAATAGAATCTATTCTATATATATACTAAATATACTAATATAATAGATAATAGAAATAGAAGATTTCTAGTTTGATATATAGAGATAGAGAATAGGATTCGATAGAAGATTCGGGTTGTGATTAATCGTTTGCTATGTCAGTATGTATACGTACGTATTAGGTATATAAGGTTATCCTTAACGTAACGTAGTCAATTTCATTCGTTAGAACAGCTTCCATCGAGTCTCTGCACCTATCCCTTTTTATTCTAATTTTCCATTTTTTTTTCGAAAAACAAAGATTTGGCTCAGGATTGCCCATTTTTAGTTCCAGGGTTTCTCTGAATTTGGAAGTTACCACTTAGCAGGTTTCCATACCAAGGCTCAATCCAATCAAGTCCGTAGCGTCTACCAATTTCGCCATATCCCCCTTTGCTTTGAGACAAGGATCCAGTTGAAATTCCATCCACCTCTTTCATTGATCTTGGCACTATTGAATTAATTAGGTAATGATTCCTATATCGAAAAAGTGTATGCTGCTATTTTCTTTTTTGCCCACCCTTTGATTCTATATTCTATCATTTCATCTCTATTGGATGAACCCTATTTGTTTCAATCCGAAATGATTCTATCATTGATGTATACGCAATTCAATATGGATAGATATATCCCACATATATCTATGCCTTTCCTACTCCTTCATTTTTACAGTGCAGTTTTAAATAGTGGAACGGTCTATTCTTTTTTTTTGTCCTCTTGTGTATAATGATAGAATCCAAATTTTTCTCAGTTTTAGTCATTGATTTCCTCGAATAGAAATCAATAGAATAGGATTCTCTTTTCACTATTTATCTATTAGGATTTAGGATATAGATAGTTTCGTTACGCGAAATTTCGATTTCTAGTATAGTTTTATAGTTCCACGATTAGAATGATACTATTCTAATGATCATAAATGAATTATTCAGAATAGGATTTGAATTATTATAAAATGAAATGATCATAATATTCTTGAAGATTGAATTTCATATTTGATTTCTTGTATTGATTTCATATTCATCTTCATATTAATCATATTCTTAATAGTAAGAATTGAAATTATTTCATTCATAATTGAATGAATATTTCAATTGTAAATTGAATATTTTTTAATTTTATATCTAATATTTGTGTTTGAATTTGATTTAATATTTGATTTGATATTTGAATTTCATCTTTTTTTTTTTTCATTTCAAATTTGAATTTCATTGATATTTTATTTCATATCATAGATATGAATATGGAATTGAATTTCTATTTCGATTTAGATATCTAATTTATCTAGATCTAAATAGTTTTCTTTTCTATTTTCGAAATTAAGAAATAGAAGAAATTTCAATAATCAATAAATGAAATAAAAAAAGAAGAAGAATCACTAGGTAATAGCTAAGATCCAATAGTTTCCTGTATTCTGTATTCCTATACACTATTGCTCTTATATCCGCCCGCTTAGCTCAGAGGTTAGAGCATCGCATTTGTAATGCGATGGTCATCGGTTCGATTCCGATAGCCGGCTCTTTTTCTTTATCGATTTTTTTCTTTCCATGATTGAAAATCTCTACTCTCGCTTTCTCTAAATGTCGGGTCACCGATCTATTATGTCATGGTAACTTTCAGCTATAGCTATGAATAAAAAAGTTGACTAGAACAATTAGATCTCTAAAGAAGGAATTGGAAAACGTAGCCTTCACTTGAATTTCCTATATATATGCAAAAAATCCGAATATTGATAAAATTTCTTTTATTCTATTCTGTTTTGTAGGACTTTAGTAGATTGATAGATTGAGTTTTACTTTGCTTATCCTTTAGTTCAGTCTGAATTTAGATTTTTTTGTCAAATGAAAGTGAATAAAAAAGGAGCCTTTATATGTCTCGTTACCGAGGACCTCGTTTCAAAAAAATACGCCGGCTGGGGGCTTTACCGGGACTAACTAGTAAAAGACCCAGATCAAGAAGTGATCTTCAAACCCAATTGCGCTCTGGAAAAAGATCGCAATATCGTATTCGTTTAGAAGAGAAACAGAAATTGCGTTTTCATTATGGTCTGACAGAGCGACAATTACTTAAATATGTGCATATTGCTGGAAAAGCCAAAGGGTCAACAGGCCAGGTTTTACTACAACTACTTGAGATGCGTTTGGATAACATCCTTTTTCGATTAGGTATGGCTTCGACCATTCCTGGAGCCAGACAATTAGTTAACCATAGACACATTTTAGTTAATGGTCGTATAGTGGATATACCAAGTTATCGTTGCAAACCTCGAGATATTATTACTACGAAGGATAAAGAAAGATCGAAAGCTCTGATTCAAAATTATCTTGTTTCATCCCCCCACGGGGAATTGCCAAACCATTTGACTATTGACTCCTTACAATATAAAGGATTTGTCAATCAAATAATAGATAGTAAATGGATCGGCCTGAAAATAAATGAGTTGTTGGTCGTAGAATATTATTCCCGTCAGACTTGATTCTAACAAAAATAAAAAGGTTCATACAATTTTGACTCCTTTCGCTGAAGTAAATAGAGTACCTTGTGCCCTGTCTAATTCACGTATCACAAATGGATCGGCAATAGGATTCTTTTTCTTTTTTCTTCTTTTCAATATCCATACGATATTTCTATTTGTATTTTACCTATCAAAGGGATGTAATTAGGGATAGAGAATCTCTCTTAAATAAGGGTTTTACTTTTAGAATAATGATATCAATTCTTATTTGATTTGATACATTGTAGTCGGTAACATGGATGAATGAAAAGAAACGGAGAGAGAGGGATTCGAACCCTCGGTAAACAAAAGTATACATAGCAGTTCCAATGCTACGCCTTGAACCACTCGGCCATCTCTCCTACAGAATGTTATTCTTGACCAAAACTCAAATGAATAGCGAGTCATTCATCTTAATTGTAGTACAGGTATGACCGCCCGATGGTTCCAGAAGAAGAAATTTTTTTTTTCCAATTTCCTATTTATCAACAACAACTTCTTTCATCAGCTACCCCATGGATCTATTCAAAATTCATGAATCGTCCGATGAATTTTTCTATTTCAATTGTATGGTGTGGCACATACACGTTATGCAAACAAAAAGGATGGTTACTTTATTTGAATTTAATTTTATCATGGAATGATTATTCCATTCTTTTTCCTTTTTGGATCATAACCAAAGAAAAACTTCTCAAGTTATAAAAATCCATAGGGAACTTGGTTATCCAACTTAGATGAAATAGTAATAGTCATTGGTATACTACGAAATTGGAATGAAATCTAATCTGATTCAACTATTTCATTTCATCTTTGTCCAAAAGGGGGACACCACATTTTTTCCAATTAGTCTGTTTTTATGTTATTTTGTACTGTACAATTCCTTTTTTTGTGGGATCTTTTTCCCCGAAGGGGGATGAAAAGAATTATAGAATGAATTGCTAATTATGCCTAGATCTCGAATAAATGGAAATTTTATTGATAAGACCTCTTCAATTGTAGCCAATATTTTATTACGAATAATTCCGACAACTTCAGGAGAAAAAAAGGCATTTACCTATTACAGAGATGGTGCGATTTGATTTTTTTTCTTGTTTTTTTCTTGATCTTGTTTTTTTTACCCCTCAGTTTTACGAGAAAAAGAACGTAGTTAGGAATAGAAAAAACAAATTAGTTAAAGAAACCTACGCTTGGTGAAGGTGAAGTTTGGAGATAGAGCAATTCCTTCTGTCGTGTATCCTCGATTGATGCAGCCTTAGATGCTTCAATTATCGATTTTAGTATTGAGCGAAAGGTTACATCTATAGGTTCTGTATTGGAGGTCAATCCTACTTAATTTAGTACCAATAGGTGGCATCGGGGAAAAAGCACTACACCTAGGAATCAACAACACAAAAACTTTGTTATAAATAACCCTTTATCCTTATCGGTATCGGGACTAAAAAGAATGGTTGGGAAAACAAAGATCCATCTCATTCGTACTTTTGGTACCCGTATAACCATCAAAGACCGTTGAAGTGACTAATTCCTGGAAATCATAAGCGTTGAGTACAAAGAAATTTTTGGAGTTACCATTTCTATCTAGCACTAATAAGATTGGTGTTAAGAAAAAACCTCTTGTGGGAAGGCTGGCTAGAAATTTCTTGTAAAAATACCAGCTCCTGTGAGTTCATAATGAGAATAGTGAAATTTTGATTACATGAATTATTCCCCTTAGTACTATGCACAGAAGGGAGGAGCCGTATGAGATGAAAATCTCACGTACGGTTC